AATGGGAGTTATGGGTCTTGGTTTATATGGTTCTAATGAACCAACATTAGATTTTGAAACATCAATTAATCGACCGTATCCTGTGGCCTTGGAAATAATCTTTTATATCGGATTTTTTATTTCGTTTGCTGTCAAATCGCCGATTCTACCTTTCCATACATGGTTACCTGATACCCACGGCGAAGCTCATTACAGTACTTGTATGCTTTTAGCTGGAATCTTATTAAAAATGGGGGCGTATGGATTGATTCGAATTAATATGGAATTATTACCGCATGCTCATTCTATTTTTTCTCCCTGGTTGATGATAATAGGCACAATACAAATAATCTATGCCGCTTTAACTTCTTCCGGCCAACGTAATTTTAAAAAAAGAATAGCCTATTCTTCTGTATCCCATATGGGTTTGATACTTATAGGAATTGGTTCTATAACCGACGCAGGACTCAATGGAGCCATTTTACAAATAATTTCTCACGGATTTATTGGGGCGGCCTTTTTTTTCTTGGCAGGAACAAGTTATGATAGAATACGTCTTGTTTATCTCGACGAAATGGGCGGCGTAGCTATCCCAATGCCAAAAATATTTACGCTGTTTAGTAGCTTTTCTATGGGCTCCCTCGCATTACCAGGTATGAGTGGTTTTGTTGCAGAATTAATCGTATTGTGGGGACTAATTACCAGTCAAAAATATCTTTTCATGCCAAAAATTCTACTGACTTTTGTAATAGCAATTGGAATGATATTAACGCCCATTTATTCATTATCTATGTCACGCCAGATGTTCTATGGATCCAAGTTATTTAATGCCCCGACTTCTTATCTTTTTGATTTTGGACCGCGCGAGTTGTTTGTTTCAATCGCTATCTTTCTACCCATAATGGGGATTGGAATCTACCCGGATTTTGTTCTGTCACTTTCAGTTGAGAAGGTTGAAGTTCTTTTATCTAGTTTTTTATAGAGATTTTTCCTAAAGAAAAAATTAGATAATTTTTTAAAACTTGTTGTAGAATAGACAAAAGAATGCTTTTTTCTATTATTTAAAATAAAGTGAAAAATGAATTTTCATTTTAACCCGAGATGCGCGGTCTTTGCGAGAACCGCGCGAATCACTACACTATTGGTACTGGATTCACGCAGTTCGTTACAAAGTTTTTTATAAACAGCTCGAGTTAGTTTGTATTCGTAAGAAGCTTCCTTAACTAGACGGTAATGTAAATGAACCATAACTATGTAGCCCTATTCCTAATAGATTAACTCCAAAATAGCATATCCAAATTATCAGAAAACCTAGAACCGCCACCAGTGCGGAATTTTCACCCGGGAAATTCTTATTTGTTCGAATATGTAAATAAATAGCGAATATCATCCAAGTAATAAAGGCCCAAATTTCTTTTGGGTCCCAACTCCAATATGATCCCCACGCTTCATTCGCCCAGACTGCTCCTGAAATAATACCCGTAGTTAAAAAAAGAAATCCTAGACTAATCACACGATAACTCCAAAAATCCAATTGTTGAATTAATTGGCTCTTGTAATAATTCTTACCAGAAACCAAAGAAGTATTTCTTAAAATAGTACTTCTGTCATAGCTATATTGGATTTCGTTAAATGAAAATGATTTTAAAAACCGATTACTTTTCTTTCTAAATGTAAAGACTAGAAGTGCAGCGGATAATAATGATCCACACAGAAGAGCGGCATAGCTCAATATCATCATACTTACGTGCATTATTAACCACTCGGATTGGAGCGCAGGGACTAATATTGCAGGTTTCTGTATTTCACTTAAAAGACTTGAAGTAGCAAAGCCTTGGGTAAAAATAGTACTCGAGGCGGTTATTGCGCTTAGATTTTTATTTTTTTTGAAATAGGCGACTATATGAATAAGAGAGAAACTCCACGAAAGAAAGATTAATGATTCGTATAAATCACTTAGTGGAAAATGACCGGAATAAATCCAACGAGTCACTAATAATCCTGTGAAACACAAAAAGGTCGGTATCATGCCCTTTTCTGATAACTCATATGGTTTTATGAGTTCAGTGACCAACAGGTTGAAAAACCAAATTGAAATGACAATTGAAACAATTGAAAAGGAAATATGATTTAATATATGCTCTAAGGTTGAAAATATCATAAAAAAAAAAAAAGAGTAATCCCTTAATTTAAGTATAAATGAAAAGCGGGAATTTCATTCATTTTTCATTATAAGATCTATTGTCTGGTGTTTCAAAGACGGCATGCCGCTACTCGGACTCGAACCGAGATGCTCTAGCACTGCTTCCTAAGAGCAGCGTGTCTACCGATTTCACCATAGCGGCTTGTTCGAACCCATAATAGGCTATTTATATTGAATTGTCAAGATTGACCGTGTCACTTCACTGAAAAAATTTTTGAATAACAATTCAAATTCATAACAATTAGTTCCCATTTAACTTATTTCATAAATTTAAAAGAACCAAATGAATTTTCGCGCGGAACATAAAAGAAACCTTTTTTGGATTTTTCTAAAGTAAGACATTGTTTCCCGAGAGTTTTCATCTTTTATTGGTTGGGCTGAAATCAACAAATATCTGAGAACTCTATAGTCATTCCGAGAAAGACAAAGTTAGAAAGTTATACAAGTTTTCAAAATTGAATCAATGAGTTTCTCTCGTTAATTTGAACTAAAAATCTTATTTCTGATCTCGATATTCTTTAGATATTATAGATAAAGAAAACATATTATTAGCATTTGAATTATAACAAAAAGGTCGATGGGGAAAATAATACTCCCCATCAACAAAATGAAAAATAGAGTCCTAAAAAAAGGTAAAACCTTGGTTTTTCTTATTGTATTTTTTCTTAGAATTTGCGAAATTTTCAAATTTCCATTTTTCCATATGAACATCACAAAACGGAGTCTATTTCATATTGATTAGTTCAAACTAATAGAGAGTTGTAATTGAGAATTTGATAGTAAAACCGAAATGAGCCAATTTTAACGTCAAATAGATTCCGAGTCTTACAACATTTTAGGACTTATTTGCTCGTCGCATAAAAAAACTTTTTGATTTGCCGGTAGAAAGAGATTTTCCTAATGACAAAGCTTTTAACGCCGATGAATATCCCTTCCTTTTCCAAATATTTTGACGAATACGCTTTTTTGATCTAGAAGTGCGCTTTTTTGGAACTGCCATTTCAAAATGAAGAGGTTACTCATTGTTAGAGTTGGATGTGAAAGACATCTATTCTTCAAAAGAATCCTGAATTACTATTCATTATCTAGTTATTCTTTTAGTCCTTATCATCACAAATAAATGTAAATATATGAAACTTCTCTACAAGATTCCTACAAATTTTTTGTTCAAAAAGATTTTTTATACTCTAGAAGGCTTCTAAGAACAAATAAGTTAGTAGTACTTTTATTTGTCGTTTTTTCTCAGATATTTCTATAATCAGCTATGATATATAAATCTAATTTGTGGAACTAAAAAAAAAGAATCTAAAAGATCTATCTCCAGTGCTTTTTGTCATTCGACACTGCATTTCCATGTAATAAAATCAAAGGAAGTATTTCAAAAGACAACTTTTATCTAATACCAAATGGAATCTTTTTTCGAGTAACTAGTCCAACGAATCCGTCTAAAATTTTCTCAATTAATAAAAAATCAAGTTTCAAATAAACCATTAAGTTTTATATATACACTCAGATATTCTAACGGTTTCTAATACCAAAAAAAAAAAAAAAGAATCATAATCAATCTCATAAGGAATTAGTTAATAAGTTGAAATAAACTAACTAAAATGAAACTAACTAAAAAAAAAACGACGAGTTATTAAGCCGATGACATTAGTGAATTCCACGATTTATATCAGAATCAAGTACTTTTGAGTGTAATTCCTGATGTTTGCTATAAAAAAACCATTGTTAGAAAAATTTCTATTTTTAGTTTTGATCTCTTCCTAAATTTTTATATTTTCAAAATACAAATATATTTAAAATAAAGAAGTAGTTTTTTTTACAGAACTTGGTCATATTATTTGACCACGTCTAACTTCTTGAGTTGAATGTTTGAACTATTTCGAAAAACTCAGATACAGAATTAAGTACGAGTATCAAATGCTAAATTTTGATTTACGTTAAATTTTTTTAAGTTAGTACATATTTTGATTTTTTTATTGATCCCTTTTGAAAGGGGTAGGGTCCAGTTAATCGGAAGCAATTAATTCAGACTAAAAAACTTTTTTTATGGAACAAACATATCAATATGCATGGATAATACCTTTCCTTCCACTTTCAGTTCCTATATTAATCGGGGTGGGACTTCTTCTTTTTCCGTCGGCAACAAAACGTCTTCGTCGTATGTGGGCTTTTCAAAGTGTTTTAGTATTAAGTATAGTCATGATTTTTTCGATCAATTTATCGATTCAGCAATTAAATAGCCGTGCTACCTATCAATATGTTTGGGCTTGGATTCTCAATAATGATTTTTCTTTAGAATTTGGCTACTTAATGGATCCGCTTACTTCTATTATGTCAATATTAATCACTACTGTTGGAATTTTGGTTCTTATTTATAGTGATAATTATATGTTTCATGATCGTGGATATTTGAGATTTTTTGCTTATATGAGTTTTTTTAGTACTGCCATGTTGGGATTAGTTACTAGTTCCAATTTGATACAAATTTATATTTTTTGGGAATTAGTAGGAATGTGTTCCTATTTATTAATAGGATTTTGGTTCACACGTCCTGTTGCAGCAAATGCTTGTCAAAAAGCGTTTGTAACTAATCGTGTTGGGGATTTTGGTTTATTATTGGGAATTTTGGGTTTTTATTGGATAACAGGGAGTTTTGAATTTCGGGATTTATTTCAAATATTCAATAACTTGATTTTTCATAATGAGTTCAATTTTTTATTTGTTACGTGGTGCGCTGTTTTATTCTTTTCTGGTGCTGTTTCGAAATCTGCACAATTCCCCCTTCATGTATGGTTACCAGATGCAATGGAAG